GCCGCTTCAATAGCATCCTTTATCCTAGTCGGAGGAGCAATTACCAAACGTATAGCATTCCCTCACGCTTGGCGCCAACGAGTTTTTTTATTTTCGAGAAAAAAATACTATGCCTTCGCCATCGGAAATATGAATTAGTTAAGTAATAATAGCATGGCACTTCGAATTCGATATGAAATTTTTTAGATTAAAAAAATTAGATTATATATTGAAAGAGTAGTATGAGACAAGGGAAGGGGTATTTCAAATGATATCTTCCCTATTCGGGCACATCTCAGCGTCACAAACTTTGTTTTCACACCGGAAGCTTATTTACAAAATTTATATAAAAAAAAAAAAAGACACTTTGGGATTGCTGAATCATATACGAAAAAAAAAAATGATATATAAAGCAACGGAACCATCATAGTATTTTTTTAACTCCTACCAAAAAGAAGGATGGTAATTGGATCATTTATGGATCTGCGTCTAATACAACCTATATTTTGTTTTCTTTCGCCGAAAGGAAAGGTCAAAAACGTAAATTCCATTATGGAGCCGTATGCAATGCACAAAAAAAAGCCTGTACGGTTATTCAATTTTCTCTGTTTTTTTGGTTATCTCACCTCATTCTGCGAAATAGACGAACCTTTTCTATTATATCATCAGGGTAATGATCCATCAACCCGCTAGTTCGTTTTATGAGGCACAAACGGGAGAATTTATCTTGGAAGCGGAGGAACTACTAAAAGTTCGCGAAACCATCACAAGGGTTTATGTACAAAGAACGGGCAAACCTATATGGGTTGTATCCGAAGACATGGAAAGGGATGTTTTTATGTCAGCAACAGAAGCCCAAGTTCATGGAATTGTTGATCTTGTAGCGGTTCAATAAAAAATAGGAGCGATTTAATGCAAATCTACAATTTCTAATTTTATATCTTTTTAGATTAAAGGTTTAGTTTCATATTCTCTTCAATATAAAAAAAACTATATTGACGAGAATCTTGAAGAAAAGTAATTCAGAATTAGCCGGTTAGAACCAATCTAAACCAGCCCATTATTTATATGATGATTCCGTATGCCAACCATTAAACAACTTATTAGAAATACAAGACAGCCAATCCGAAATGTCACGAAATCCCCAGCGCTTCGGGGATGCCCTCAGCGACGAGGAACATGTACTCGGGTGTATGTGCGACTCGTTTAGATCATAGACTGAGACACAAAAAGGAAATTCTGTTTTAAATATCAAGTATCGGGACCTGTGAATAAAATAGAATAAAGGAACTCAATTCATTATTTAAAAAAGATAGATCGTTCATATCTTCTATTGTGTCTGAAACGTATGGTTTACATTGGTGCAAATCCAATCAACTCCATTTTTTAGAAAACCCCCAATGATAACAAATGGTTATCCATTAAGCGGGGGAAATTCCATTTTTTTTTTAAAGATTCCACTCTTGAAAGAAAAGAACGGACTAACAGGGTAAACGACCAAATAAATTTTCAAAATGAAATACCGTTACTGTATAAAGTGGATCTCATTGTGAAAGCCCTATTACTGGTTACTGGAATATTCATGGGGTAGAGCCAAAGAATGTGAATTGTACAAGTTACCAATAGTATTGATTAATTAAAAGAAGGAGCTCCGGTGTATAGAGAGGACCTCACCGTTTTAGAAGTAACCATAGAAACGATGGAACCCACTATTTATCCATTTCTATTTACTACTTTTTGTAGTTATTCTATTTTTTATATCAAATATCAAGGCAATTTATCCTTTCAAAGCAAAGCAAAATAAAATACCTAGCAAAAAATAGTGGTGGGGAAGGTTAGAGTAGCAAAAGCCGTTGGAATTTTTTTTATACATTGGAATAATTCGTTTGATTATTAATAGACTAGTAAAGGGGAAAAGAATAACTAAAAAAAGAATTAGTTATTCATCAAAGTTTGATTTATTCAATGACTAGAATTAAACGCGGATATATAGCTCGGAGACGTAGAACAAAACTTCGTTTATTTGCATCAAGCTTTCGAGGGGCTCATTCACGACTTACACGAACTATGACTCAACAGAGAATAAGAGCTTTAGTTTTGGCTCATCGGGATAGGGGTAAAAGAAAAAGAGATTTTCGTCGTTTATGGATCACTCGAATAAATGCCGTAATTCATGAAACGGAGGTATTCGATAGTTATAACCGATTCATACACAATTTGTCCAAGAAGCAATTACTTCTTAATCGGAAAATACTTGCACAAATAGCTCTATTAAATAAGAGTTGTCTTTATACGATTTCGAATGAGATCAAAAAAAAAGGGGATTGGAATAAATCCACTAAAATATTTGAAATAGAGTTCTAAGGAGAATGAGCCCGGGGAAGGTAGAGTAGAAATTAGTATTATAAAAAAAGTAGTCAAAACGAGGGTATATAGTCGCTAAAAAAAGAGTTATTCTTTTTCTTTTCAACGATTCGTTTCTTTTTTTTTTTTATGACAGACACAGACGTAACAATCAAATTTTGATGCTTGATTGGATTTTTCGAACAAAATATTAATCTCTTTTTTAATTCCTTCAGATTGGAATTGTTAATCAATTGAAGAATAAGTCTATTTTTTTCTGGTTCTAAGGCTAGTAGTTCTAAGGGTCGACTCACTTTTTTCAAATTGTTTCTGATTATTAAGAAAAGGTAACAAAGATAAAATACGAGCTTGTTTTATAGCAATAGTAATTAATCGTTGTTGTTTTAACGTCACTCTATTCACCCGTCTAGATAATATTTTTCCTTGTTCACTAATAAATCGACTAATTAAACTCATGTTTCTATAATCAATTCGATCCCCCGATTGGATCGGGGGCAAACGCCTACGAAAAGATCGCTTGGATTTAGTAAAAGGTCGCTTAGATTTATTCATAATTGTTTTATTCCTTAGTCTCTAAAATCTTATTTTGATCGGATCAAAATAAAAACGATTTCTATATAGGATCGAGTTTCTATATAGAATTCAGAATATAGGATTAGATTTCTTTCTATTGATTTATTTTTTTATATTTATATATATGTAATAATATATAGATACTATCATTATTCCTGTTCTTAAAATAACAGTTGACATATAAGCACTCAATTTTATCTATTTCTTTATTTCCCCGTGAATTGTATGTTTATAACAATAGGGACAGAATTTTCTCAAGTCCAATCGACTGGGGGTGTTATGCCGATTCTTTTGAGTAATATATCTGGAAATTCCCGCGGATTCTTTCTTAATATCATTTCGAACACAACTGGTACATTCCAAAATAATTGTTACTCGAACATCTTTACCCTTGGCCATGAAACCTCCCTTGGATTTTTGATTCACCCCAATCTTCTATTTTAGGATCCAGAAAGAACAAGAACAAAAAAATAGAAGCTGTTAACTAAAAAAAATTATGAAATATTTCGTTGCAATGAATATTAATTAGTAATTAACTAAAAAGAAAAAGTAATACAATGGTTTTTTGAAAACTATATTTAAAATCTTTGTACAGTACTTTTTAAGTATCTCATAGGATACTCTTTCCTTAGCAACACTTTTTTTTGTTCTATTACTAATTTAATTGGATCCTGAACCCTCGTTTTTATGACCTTTCGCCCCCCTTTTTCTAATTATTTTTTTTAGAATGAATTAGAAAAAAAAGGGGGGGGGGGGGAGAATTAGTCCCCGATCGTGGATCGTATCTCTCAATTTTGTCACCCCTTTCTGATGTTAATAACTAGAATGAAAAAAAGGGAAATGTTAATGCATCTGGAAATAAACGATTAATCTCTATTAATAAACCTGCTAACGAACCGAACCATAGAGTACTTAGTACCGGTGCTACGGAAAGATATGTTTTTAGATCTCGCATTTGAAATCCTCCTTCTTTCTTCTTTATTGTATTACATTATATATAGTAATATATATAACTACAGATGTACATGTAGTTAAGAAGTTCTTGTATTTGTATACGTAACCCCCCCCATTTTAAAATTAGAATTGAAATATTGTCTACTAGAACGATCTTCTGGATTCCATTTGAAAATGGAAACGCCTATTTATGTAAAATTTAAATTGAGAGAATTTTCGTAAAAAAAAAGTAATTTTTTAATTATATGTTTGTTATCTTATATGAGAAAAAAAAAGAAGAAGGGTGTGGAAAACAAGACAGGAATTCTCTACAATGACACTGTAAACCAATTGAAAGGGATGTAGCGCAGCTTGGTAGCGCGTTTGTTTTGGGTACAAAATGTCACGGGTTCAAATCCTGTCATCCCTACCTATTACTGCTCTTCTGAGCAGTAACGAGGATCTATTTTAGATCTATCTTTTTTTAATAAACTTGGACATACATATAATTCTGAAATTTATGATATACTATGATATAGTATATACGTACAAAATCGATTCGGGTTGAAGAATGTCCTCTTTCTAGCCCTTTCGTTTTTTATAAAAAACAAGAAAAGCGCTCTTAGTTCAGTTCGGTAGAACGTGGGTCTCCAAAACCCAATGTCGTAGGTTCAAATCCTACAGAGCGTGATTTTACTCTTGTTTATTAGATTGTGTCAAAATTCCACTGTTCGCAAATAATTGAGCAGCAATCTGAATTAGACCTACCGTATATGAAAGCAAGAAGGAGGTCAGTAAAAAAAAAAGAGATGTTAATTAATCAAAAGTCCAACTGATCACCACGTCTGTATTGTAAATAAGCAGTTACGAATAATCCAGCCAAGGTAATAGGAATTAGACCTAAGACGATTCCAAATAAAGAAACTTCAATCATTTAAATTTTCTGTTTTTTTTCATTTTTGAAAGGGAGAAAAGAGAGGTACTATCTATTCCTAGCTCTTAATCTGTATTGCCGATGAATCTCAATGACCCAAATTAGGTAATTAACACGGTAAGGAACTATCGAACATATGAAACCACAGAAATCCTTTTTGATAAAAAAATCTTTATTCAATTAATTTCAAATAAGTCGTATTTTGCTTAGACCAATA